GAGTTGATCATTCGGACCTTTCAATTCACGGATGTGGATCTCGGACCTATGAATGGGGATATTCCCGATACTCACAAAGAAAAGGGGAAGTGACTTGGACAAAAAGGGAAGTGACTTGGACAAAAAGGGAAGTGACTTGGACAAAAAGAAACGAAGTGACTTAGACAAATCTTGTTTGTCGATAGCCTCGGACCAATCAATCGAATATTGATTAATACGTAACCGATCGAACACTACTTGAAAACGGTTCTTCTGTTCAGAAACGAAATGTTCCAAATGTTCCTGGAAATTCTTGCTCTCATTGGACCATTTGTATCTATATACATCAGGATCCCGATTCATGGATCTCTCGGTTCGAGAAAAAAGAGGATCAAACCATTTCTTCTGACTCTTTTTCAAATTCGATAAATGTTGGTTGATCGTATATTTCATTATAGTTATATGATTCAGAGTATCATTTCCTATTTGATCCCTTTGAATTCCATATTCGAAGTTGCGATCGGATCTATTCATTAAAAAGAATCGATTAGATACATTTCTTATGTACCCATAGGTGCTATATTGGATTTGAATCAGATTTCGGATCAATCTATATTGATTGACTGCCTCCATTATGTTGTTGCTAGCAAATACCGCTGTTTTTAGTTTTGGATCTTCCAAATCATTCCCGCAGTAGATCCGGACCGATTTTTTTCTGATCCTTCGATAAAAAGATTCATTCTCTTCATAAAAAAGAGGAGGTAGAACCAATAAAGATTTCTTTTTCGATTCATCTCTGGAGTTGAATACCTCATTCAAGAATTTTTTTTGATCCAACCCGTAGGAATCAATAGAAAAGGCAAATCCCCTATGATACACCAGATCCGGCTCGGTTATTGATAGAGTGAATAGATCTGCCATTTCTTGAAATCTCTCTTCTGATTCAAAATCGTGGTGTAACGTGTATCCCCTTTTGTTCCGGTCATGGAATAGATGAAATAAATCAAAAAATGGATTTTTGTTCAAGAATGAAATCTTATTGGAACTGTCCATATCCGGTTCATCCTTCGGAACCATATCACATCCCGGATCTGATGAAATAGGATGAATTGAGACGGTATTTTGTAAATACATAATTATCTTGAATATATCAACCATTTCTTTATTTTCCAATCGCCTGGAAGGGACAAAAGAAACATCTTGTTTTTTCTTCAAAAATTTCTGATCTCTAGTGGACCTCTCAATAGGATTCGAACCCAGATGAAGTTCTGACCATCTGTCAGAGAAAAAAGAACGAATTGATCTTGTAGGATTCCCAAGAAATTCTTCGATTTCTTCCGGAAGCAGATGATTATTCATCTGCTTCTCACGTTCCGTGAATAGCCCGGACATTGAGGAAGATCCAAAAAGGCATTTCGGGAATCGATCTGATTCTATCTCTGTTCGTTCCGTTTGAAGAAAGGAAGGATCCCAAAGAATCGATCTTTCTTTTAGTTGCTGAATCTCTGTTTGATCGATCAATGTGGGATATTCTGAATCCTCATTTCTAATGGAATCGAAATGATCTATGGATTGATCAGAAGATCCTTTCAATTGGCTAGAATCCCTTACTTGAACGAAAATAGATCTTGTGGAATCATATTGAATATTTGACAATACATTCCGTACCTTGCTAAAAAACCGATCCTTGTTTACCAACCACACATTGTCTAACCAAATCAAATTCTCTCTCGATACGTTCCTCAAAAAATCCGATTCGTGCTGATTCTTCCCCCAACTAACGAAGAGATCTTGGCGGAATTGCCACATATGAAATTGAACACAATTTTGCAAAGAAATACCCCACTTGTTTCTCGAGAAGAGATGGGAAACATGCTCAATATCATTTGATTGAATAGTTGCCTCAGCTCCTTGTTGTTTGAAGAAACCCTCCCCTTCAATTGGTCTTTTTTCACGAAAAGCAGACATGAGATAACAAATCAAGTCTTTCCCTAAGATTTCGAATAGCTGTCCCAAATTCAAGTTGATTATGTTTCGCTTCTTCCTCGGAGAAAGACGATCAAACAATTCCCAATCATGGTCCTTGCGGATCGGATCATCCGTATAGGATAAAAAAAGAAACTCCAGATATTCGCTATCTTTCTCTTTGAATGAGATCTTAATTCCAGCTACGGTTTCATTAGATATCTTACAACTAGAATCCCTCTTTTTTCCGATCCGGTTCCTCCACCACCGCGAACTCCGGTTAGATTCAGGCATGATACACTTTTTATTTATTGGGAGAACCCAAGTACTCTCTTGCGGATCCATGAAACAACTCTCAGAAATCTTTTTCCCTTTTGGAAGATACAGGAACGAAACAATCAACCTATTGATATTGGAAGACCGAAAAGATTCTTCCAATGTCTCATTTCTGGGTCCAATGGAATTCATAGGTATAGGAAGAAGCCCCATCAAATAGAGATTTTTTCTTTCGACCATCTTTCGATTGTTAATACGAGATATAAGGACCGCTACTACA